TCATTTCTCATAGAAAGTGCGTATACACTTAACAAAACGTCTTCTTCTTTGAACAATAAAGAGGGAAAGAAATAAAAAAAAGTCTAGTCTTTCTCAGTATCTATCTATAAAGATAGTAAGAGCTCATTCCATTGATTGAAATAGAAAATTTCGGAAGAATTTTAGGTTAGAAGAAATTTCCAATCATCGGAATCCCTTTCTTTTCGAAATACAAACACGGGAATCACTGAAATATCTCTTTGAGAGAAAGAGTATGATTCATATCATAGATAACTCCATTGGAGTCCAATGGGATTCGAAATTCAGAGATTTTGATTTTAAATAGTTCAAAACGCGTTGCAGAACGATCTATAAAACAATTGATACGGTTTGATTCCTCAACTCAATTAGTAGTACTTCTAGAGCCCACTTCTTCCCCACACTACGAGTGAAAGGGAAAATGTAAAGACTACCATTAAAGCAGCCCAAGCGAGACTTACTATATCCATGTGAATTATGTCCCCTATCTCTATAAATACGAAGGAATTTTTCCATTATTCCTCCCTAATAATAGTGGAATCCATGGCGCAGAGTCAAAAAGGGATTCTGACCGAACACTATCGAGAAACCAATCCAATAAATCGATTATGATTTCGAATCGGGAAAGATTAAACACAAGCAAAATACGTAGTAAGATCCGAAGGGAATGGGAACATGTAGGAATAAGAATAATAAGGCCTATTCTTTTTTTGTTTTGTTGACCTTAGTAAGTAAAAACAGACAAGGGAGAAATCGCGAAAAACCAGAAATCTCTATCTATTACAGACCTCTATTTCCCCATTTGATCCGGTACCCCCCTTCCCCATTATCGCTCTGAAAGAGGGGGCTTGTCTAGGGGTTGCCGCAAAGAAATTCTTTCTGTTTGCCCCTTTTTCTATAAAAGTCAATTATCAATCCAATCTAATATTGGTTGGATACCTGAGCACTCGGAGATTCTCGCGAGTCCGTCGTATATTGCACCTCCTTCCAAAACTCTTAATTGAATCAGATTTCCTATTCAGGCTCTACAATCTGATTCAAGATCCAGTCATTAGACACTCCCTTAGTAATAGAAGGGAATCGTGAAGTCTTGATAGACCCTCTACCAGTAGATTCGAATATTTCCTTGAATCCTAGATGCGAACGAGCATTCACACTCTTTTTGTTTAGAAAACCCTCAGACCACATGCTTAGAATCAACAAAGCATTAACAGTCTGTTTCCTCTGCTTCTAACGGGGAAGAATTCTGCGAGTTCTATAAGCGGAACCGAAGAGAAGAAGAGATTTCGAGTTTTTTTGTTGATCAGGCGACACCCGGATTTGAACTGGGGAAAAAGGATTTGCAGTCCCCCGCCTTACCACTCGGCCATGCCGCCAAAATAATACAAAATAGATGAAAATTTTCCCAGATTGCTGAAGTTTTATTGTACTTGGATTTTGACTCCTGTTTTCCTTAATCCTTTTCCTAAAAGAAACACCCTTTTTGGATTTTATCCATCCCTTCGATTGATTGGATAGTATTGGAAAATCCACAATGCTAAAAACATTCTCTGGCTTTTCTATTGAGAAATCAAATGTGGATTTTCAGCCGACAAACTTGAACCATTAACTATTGACTGCTTAGTTCGAATTAATGACGATTCTGGGATTTGAATCGCAAATTGTGTTTTCCTAATGACATAAGAAAATACAAATTGAGACAGAACTAATCAGTATTTATTTTTTCAATCAAAAAATCCTTCTCAATTTCAATTATAACAAAACATATCAGTATATGTAAACCCCAGAACATAAATTGTTACACAGATATCTATTATTTAGATATATTGTCTATAGGTAATTATCATAAAATTATCCTACTTCACTTCAATTTTGCATTAAATAGAAATTCTCTTTTGATAGAACACGACCCGGACTGTCCCGAATAGAAGCAGCAATAAAAGAGAAGTCGGATATTATAGCTATCCGCATACGTGTTTAATAAGTGCAACCCTTCTTATACACTTCAAATCATATTCTATTCAAAAATCAGTAGAGTAAAGTAGAAATATTTCTCTTCTCTGCGAATCGTTTTTTTTTTTGAATAACGAAATCTCTAACATAAAGACGGTTAAGTGCTAAAAAAATGGATCCTATGTTGTTTCTGATTTTTCTGTCTTTGTATTTATCTCCCAAATACCGAATCCTTTTATTTTTCTCAAATTCGAATATGTAATATCATAATAATGGTATAATTGAAATCCTTTTTGTTTTGCTATTATATACAAAACCTTATGACTTTAACTTTAATAAGTCTAAGTGACAGAATTCTGTTTCTAGGACTGTTTTATCAATTCCTTTCCATTTTGATCTGTTGCAACTTCCAATTTAAGTAGAAAATTCTCTTTATTCCTCCGTTCAAACGTAGTTCATACATTTCATTCCAAATATGGAGTTGGATAAAATTTCATGTGATTCAGTAAACAGAATAGAAATTCCATCA